GCTCAAAAAACGACAGGATTGACTGACGCTGTTCAAACAGGTACAGGTCAACTAAACGGTATTCCGGTAGCCCTTGGGGTTATGGATTTTCAGTTTATGGGGGGTAGTATGGGATCCGTAGTAGGCGAAAAAATAACTCGTTTGATCGAGTATGCTACCAATCAATGTGTACCTCTTATTTTAGTGTGTTCTTCCGGAGGAGCACGAATGCAAGAAGGAAGTTTAAGTTTGATGCAAATGGCTAAAATTTCTTCGGTTTTATGTGATTATCAATCACGTAAAAAGTTATTCTATATATCAATTCTTACATCTCCTACTACCGGTGGGGTGACAGCTAGTTTTGGTATGTTGGGGGATATCATTATTGCCGAACCCTATGCCTATATTGCATTTGCGGGTAAAAGAGTAATTGAACAAACATTGAAAAAAGCCGTGCCTGAAGGTTCACAAGCGGCTGAATCTTTATTACGTAAGGGCTTATTGGATGCAATTGTACCTCGTAATCTTTTAAAAGGTGTTCTGGGTGAGTTATTTCCGCTCCATGCTTTTTTTCCTTTGAACAAAAATTAAATCAAATAGAACAGTTAGTTTATCAGAATTAAACGAAAATCCTGAAAAATGAATTTTTGTTTCGGGAACTTCAAATTAGACTAGACAAATAAAACAAAGTTCATTTTACTCTCTTGCTTGTATCTATATAGATAATTCAAATAGAGATATATACAGATCCATATGGAGTCTTCTATCTTTTTGCATTTCCCGAAAATTCCCTGTTGTTGGATCAGAGTCTAATCCATTTTGTATAAATTTGTAATGGAATAAAATTTGTTCTTTATTAATGATTATTATAAGAAAAAAAAAACAAAAAGAATAATAAATATAACAAGGGGATTATGATACATATATTTTATTTTGAAAGATGAATAAGTCCAGTCGTTTATTTTGTTTGGCATTTCTTGTACCTATTTTTTTATTCTATTTCTATTAGGTTTTATTCTATATATTTCTATTAGGTTGTATATTAGTATTAGATATATATTTACTTAAAGATACTTAGTATAATTATATAATATATATAATAGAAATAAAAAAAATATAAGATATTCTAAGATATCTTTAGAATTCAGAATATAACAATAACAGGTACAAATATTAAATTGAGGTACCCATTTTATGACAACTTTCAATAACTTACCCTCTATTTTTGTGCCTTTAGTAGGCCTAGTCTTTCCGGCACTTGCAATGGCTTCTTTATTTCTTCATATTCAAAAAAATAAGATTTTTTAGATCGGATGAGACCTAATCGTATCACTCCTTTTTTTATTTTAAAAACTTCGATTCGATAAGACCCATTTGGTAAAATATTATAACACATAGATTCCTACAAACATACTAAAAAAAGCTCTTATGCATGTGTAAACGTATTATATGGGTAAATAAATTTGCGCTCTTTTGAAAATAAAAATGGATCATCATCGGGCCGCTGTATGAAATTAAAGTCAATCTATTTATTTGTATGTATATAGTTATAGGGGATCATATAAAGGAAGGAAATGTTATTATTTTAGATATAAAAAATTCTATGAATTACTCCTAAGGTAAAGGTTCACAACAAAATAGTTGATGAGAGTTACTTTGAAAACAAAAAAAGGAAAGTCGTATTTTCTCAATTCCAAAAAATTGTATAACTGGATCTAATATATATGAGTTGGCGATCAGAATCTATATGGATAGAATTTATAACGGGGTCTCGAAAAACAAGTAATTTCTGCTGGGCCTTTATCCTATTTTTAGGTTCATTAGGATTCTTATTGGTTGGAACTTCCAGTTATCTTGGTAGAAATTTTATATCGTTATTTGCGTCTCAGCAAATAATTTTTTTTCCACAAGGGATTGTTATGTCTTTCTATGGGATCGCAGGTCTCTTTATTAGTTTCTATTTGTGGTGCACTATTTTGTGGAATGTGGGTAGTGGTTATGATCTTTTCGACCGAAAAGAAGGAATAGTGCGTATTTTTCGTTGGGGATTTCCTGGAAAAAGTCGTCGCATCTTTTTACGATTCCTTATGAAAGATATTCAGTCCATCAGAATAGAAGTTAAAGAGGGTCTTTCTGCTCGGCGTATCCTTTATATGGAAATTCGAGGTCAAGGGGCTATTCCTTTAATTCGTACTGATGAGAATTTTACTACACGAGAAATTGAGCAAAAAGCTGCTGAATTGGCTTACTTCTTGCGTGTACCAATTGAAGTATTTTGAAATGAATTAATTTTTAAAGACTAAATACTTTGGCAGTAGTAAGAAAAAACTAAAGAATTTTTTTTTTTTTTTTTTATTATTGAACATTCATCTATTTTTTTATGCTCATTTTTTTTGATATATTTGATATAAAAGGAGTTTATTCGTCTCGAAAATAGAATAATATTTTTTATTTGAAAAAGTTATTTTAGTATTGATCGAAAAACGGGGGAATAACATCCTGTAAACCCCATTTTTTTCTTGATTTAAATTGGAAGTGTATTCTGAGTCTATTTGTGTATTCTTTATAGATTCACAGCAAAGACTAAGTATTGAATCAAAAGAAAAAAAATTATTAAAAATTATTATAATTATATTAATAGGCTCAATACATTTTATTCGAATTAGAATAGAAACTAATGCTCGATAGAAATATTAGATCTAATATAATCAGGTAGGTTCATTAACAATTCACAGATTAAAAATGACAAAAAAGAAAGCATTCAGTCCTTTTTTTTATTTTACATCTATAGTCTTTTTACCCTGGTTGATCGCTCTCTGCTGTAATAAAAGTTTGAAAACTTGGATTACTAATTGGTGGAATACTAGACAATGCGAAACTTTTTTGAATGATATTCAAGAAAAAAGTTTTCTAGAAAAATTCATACAATTAGAGGAACTACTCCAGCTGGATGAAATGATAAAGGAATACCCAGAAACCCATTTACAACAATTTCGTCTAGGAATCCACAAAGAAACCATCCAATTCATCAAGATACACAACGAGTATCGTATGCATACAATCTTGCACTTCTCGACAAATATAATATCTTTCGTTCTTCTAAGTGGTTATTCCTTTTGGGGTAAGGAACATCTTTTTATTCTGAATTCTTGGGTTCAAGAATTCCTATATAATTTAAGTGATACAGTTAAAGCTTTTTCGATTCTTTTATTAACTGATTTATGTATCGGATTCCATTCGCCTCATGGTTGGGAACTAATGATTGGTTATATTTACAAAGATTTTGGGTTTGCTCATTATGAGCAACTTTTATCTGGTCTAGTTTCTACCTTTCCAGTCATTCTTGATACAATTTTTAAATATTGGATCTTTCGTTATTTAAATCGTGTATCTCCGTCACTTGTAGTTATTTATCATGCAATAAATGACTAAAAAATGATTCACTGATCCAATTCTAATTTTTATTACCTTATCATCATAACCAAATTAAAGTCGTATTTACTTTACTTCTTTTACCCATGAGGGATTCCTTGTATATTATATTTCAACAAAAAAAATTTCTTTTTTTCAGTAAATTTAAATAGCAGAATTGTGGCTAGGGAAGTATATTATCAACCTACCTAACTTTATTGTAGAAATTTTGGGGATAAATCATTGGACCATGCAAACTAGAAATACCTTTTCTTGGATAAGGGAAAAGATTACTCGCTACATATATGTCTCACTCATAATATATATAATAACTTGGGCATCCATTTCAAGTGCATATCCGATTTTTGCCCAGCAGAATTATGAAAATCCACGAGAGGCAACTGGGCGTATTGTATGTGCCAATTGCCATTTAGCTAATAAGCCCGTGGATATTGAGGTTCCACAGGCGGTACTTCCTGATACTGTATTTGAAGCAGTTGTTAAAATTCCTTATGATATGAAACTAAAACAAGTTCTAGCTAATGGTAAAAAAGGATCTTTGAATGTGGGAGCTGTTCTTATTTTACCGGAGGGGTTTGAATTAGCCCCCCCCGATCGTATTTCACCCGAGATGAAAGAAAAGATAGGAAATCTGTCTTTTCAGAATTATCGCCCCAATAAAAAAAATATTCTTGTGATAGGTCCTGTTCCTGGTCAAAAATATAGTGAAATAACCTTTCCTATTCTTGTACCAGACCCTGCTACTAATAAAGATGTTCACTTCTTAAAATATCCTATATACGTCGGTGGAAACAGGGGAAGGGGTCAGATTTATCCTGATGGTAGCAAAAGTAACAATACAGTTTATAATGCTACGGCAGGAGGGATAATAAGCAAAATTTTACGAAAAGAAAAGGGGGGATACGAAATAACCATAGTTGATGCATCGAATGGACGTCAAGTGATTGATATTATCCCTCGAGGCCTAGAACTTCTTGTTTCAGAGGGCGAATCCATTAAACTCGACCAACCATTAACGAGTAATCCTAATGTGGGTGGGTTTGGTCAGGGGGATGCGGAAATAGTACTTCAAGATCCATTACGTGTCCAAGGCCTTTTGTTCTTCTTAGGATCGGTTGCTTTGGCACAAATCTTTTTGGTTCTTAAAAAGAAACAGTTTGAGAAGGTTCAATTATCCGAAATGAATTTTTAGATCTGTCTATTTAGTTTTATAAAATTAGTAAAAAAGAACCAAAAAAATTATGAAAAGCCTTTTGCCTTTCTTTAGATTTTCTATTCCTTTTCGACCAAATGTCAGGAATTACTTGTATCATAGCCCTAATCCTAGTATGTATATTGCGAAGAATTCACTGTACCCCCCTTTTATTTTTCAATACAAATTTTTAAAATGGTAAGGGGGGGTTAATGTAACTCTGTCGTTATTGACCAATTGAAATTCATAGAATGTATCAATAATCAAGAGTTTTTTCTATTAGAATGAAAAAATTTGACTAGATACTAAAATAAGATAAGTAAAGCAAGCGTAGAAAAAAAGGGTAACAATAAATCGGCTAAACAAAAGATTTTAGGGACTATAGGGAGTATTATTT